CATATTTAGTAATTCCTGAACTACTTCTTCTGTATCGGGGATCGTCGAAATAAGCAAGAATACTATTTCTACGTAAAATCCCATTTATGGGTATTTCAATCGAGATACCAGAACGGGGCATTAGTTCTTTCTCCCGTTCTTGATCATATTGAAATGGGATGATGAATCTATTTCTTCGCCTTTTCGCCAATAAATCAGAATTCTCGTGGAGAGTGGCAGGATATAGGAAATTCCAATGACCATTAGATATGATTCGATCAGGTCCTGAATAATCAAGAATCCCCTTCCCTTTTTTACTGGAAGGATCCGAACTAAACAATTTGTGTCTCACTCGATCATTAGTCACTGAGAGGTCAGAAATAGATCTCCGTTCGACAGAAAGAGAATGAACATTCATTTGATCTTGATCCTTGTGGAGCGAAAAAGTGACTATACTGGATCTGCACGGACCTCCTGATAATATCCATAAATGACTTGTTTTTGGTAAGAGATGAACATTACCATATCTATATTCAGGCGCATGGTACACATCGGTACTCCAGTGCATTTCTCCCTCTGAGTCAGAATAAATATGTTTTCGAGCCCTCTCTTTAAAATTGAAAGTGGATGTTCCAGCGCGAATCTCAGCAATCACTTGTTCTGATTCTACATATTGATCGTTTTGAACTAAAAGAAAACTTTTTGGTGGAATATTCACATTATGTAGAATATCCTGACTCTCAATAGTTACATACAGGTCTATATAACATAGAAAAGCAGGATGTCCATGACGTGTACGTGTGGGATGAACCAAATCCTCATTGAATTTTATTTTTCCATTCGAAGGAGCTCGTACATGTTCTGCAGTACCACCTGTAAATACTCCACCGGTATGAAAAGTTCTTAATGTTAGTTGAGTCCCTGGTTCCCCAATTGATTGACCTGCAATAATACCTACTGCTTCTCCCAATTCGACCAGGTCGCCATGAGTGGGACTCCGGCCATAACATAATCTACAGATCCAAGATGTACTCCTGCAAATAAAGGGGGTTCGAATATATATTGATTGTGCTCGAAAGGTTATGAATCGATTGACAAGTCCAATACCAATATCTTGATTTCGAGTGGCAATGCATCGTAGACCCATATATATATCGTCTGCTAATACACGACCAATTAGTGTTTGGATCAAAATTTTTTCCGTCATCCCATTTCGAGGACTCACGGAAATACCTCGGATAGTGCCACAATCTGTTCTACGCACAACAATGTGTTGAACTACTTCAACAAGTCTACGCGTGAGGTATCCAGCATCTGATGTTCGTACAGCAGTATCCACAACTCCTTTGCGGGCTCCGTAGCAGGAAATTATATATTCCGTTAAAGAAAGTCCTTCGCGTAAATTGCTTTGAATGGGTAAATCAATCATTTGTCCTTGGGGGTCCGACATTAATCCTCTCATACCTACTAATTGGTGTACCTGAGATGCATTTCCTCTAGCTCCCGAAAAGGACATTATATGGACTGGATTAGAAGGATCAGTCATCCTAAAATTAGGATGCATTTCTTGTCTCAAATATTCACTTGTAGCATACCATATCTCAATGGATTGACGCAATTTTTCTACCGCGTGTACATTCCCATAATGATGGTGCTTTTCTAAAATCAAACTTTGTTGTTCAGCATCTTGGACTAGCCATCCCTTAGAAGGTATTGTTAAAAGATCATCAATTCCTAATGAAATGGATGTAGCAGTGGCTTGCTGGAAACCCAGAGTCTTTACTTGATCCAGGATGTGCGATGTATATGCCATTCCGAAGTGATCTATTAATCTGCTAATAAGTCGTTTCATGGCAGTTGCATCTATCACTTTATTGTGAAAAACCAGATCGGCCCGTTCTGCCATAAGTACCTCCATATTCCGCTGAGTAGGATTCGACAATGGGTTTGAGTCAGTGATTTGAAGACTTCCTTTCCTCGATCTTGATTCACGTAGAAATTCAGGAATTATGATACCGGTTGAGCCGTAGAGAACCGAATTCCCACGGTATCACATAATTACTTAGCTTAGGTATCGTATGAGTAGGCCCGACAAAACCCTTGTATGGCTTCTTCTATTTCTCGATAAAAAGAAATATGACCAACAGTTGTTCGAATGTATATACAAAGGATTTCTTTTTTTACACTTCTTACTATTAGATAGTGCCCATAAATCTCATGATAGGTACCCAAAGATTCATATTGAACTTCGATGGGAACTTCTCTTGAGGCAATAACACGTTGATCGAGTCGCCACCGGAGCCACAAAGGACTATCTAAATTGATTCGTTTCTGCCGATAAGCTCCAAGTGCATCATAGGAACTACAAAAATAGGGTTCTTTCTCTTTCGTATACTTATTATCGTCAACCGTTTCATTTTGATAGTTTCTTCGATTACATGGATTATACCTATTTGAACAAATACCTCGACGATTCCCGATCGTTAATATATAGAGTCCAATAAGCATATCTTGAGTTGGT